GTGTTAAAGAATTGTCAATACGAATTATCTTTTTGTTACGATCTTTATGTTGATAAATACACGAAGCTAGAAATTCATTTCGGACAATTGAACTTTCTCAAACTGTTTCTTTTTAAGAACCAAAAAAATTTGTGCCAAAATAACAGATGCAAAGAAGAACAAAAGACCTTGTACGCGTAATGGGTCTTGAAGGACTATTTCTGCGTCTCCCTGACCAAATCCACCCACATTAGGATTACTCGTTAATGGTTGATCAACTTTGATAGATTCGCCCTCTGAAACAAGAAGCTCCGGTCCTGGAGGGATGATATCAACTACTTCACGTCCATCCAAGGTATCCGCTATGCTTATTTCGTATCCGCCTTTTTCTTTTCGTAAAATTTTTTTTACTATACCCGCTGCTGTGGCATTATAAACGGTATTATTACTCTTACTTCCGTCAGGATAAATCTGACCCCTCCCTCTGTTACCACCTACATATATCGGAAATTTTAAAAAAGAAATATCTTTCTTAGTAGCAGGGTCCGGGGAAAGAATAGGAAAGGTGATTTCACTATATTTTTGCCCGGGAACAGGACCTATCACAAGAATATTTTTTTTATTGGGGCGGTAACTCTGAAAAGAAAGATTTCCGATCTTTTCTTTCATCTCTGGAGAAATACGATCAGCCGGGGCTAATTCAAATCCCTCAGGTAAAATAAGAACAGCCCCTACATTCAATCCCCCTTTCTTGCCGTTAGCAAGAACTTGTTTTAATTGCATATCATAAGGAATTCGAACAACTGCTTCAAATATAGTATCCGGAAGAATCGCTTGGGGAACCTCAATATCCACGGGCTTGTTAGCTAAATGGCAATTGGCACATACAATGCGTCCAGTCGCTTCTCGCGGATTTTCATAGCCTTGCTGGGCAAAAATGGGATACGCATTTGAACTGAAGGGCTTAGTAATTATATATATCATGAGCGAGACGGAAATGAATCGAGTAATCTGTTCTTTTATCCAATAAAAAGTATTTCTAGTTTGCATTTGCATGGTCCAATCATTTATCCCGAAAATTTCTACAATAAATTGGGTAGGTTGCTAGTATAGTTTCCTATCCGCGATTCTGCTATTTACTTTAAATGAAATAAGAAAGAATATTATAGAATATAGAAAGATCGGCCCGCCTTGGATGATTAAAAATGGAAAGATAAAGTATGATTTTGAATGGTTTGCTTATGTTTATGTACAAAAAAGAAACATTCTAATTTAAGATTAGAATTTTATTTATATCCTTATTATCTTTTTTCTTTTCAGTCATTCAGTGAATGATAAATCACTACAAGTGATGGGGATAGACGATTTAAATAGTGGAAAATCCAATATTTAAAAATTGTATCGAGAATAACTGGAAAAGTGGAAACAAGACCCGATATAATTTGATCATTATGAGCAAATCCAAAATCTTTGTAGATAGAGCCAATCATTAGTTCCCAACCGTGGGGCGAATGAAATCCAATACATAAATCCGTTAATAACAGAATAGAAAAAGCTTTTATTGTGTCACTTAAGTTATATAGGAATTCCTGAACCCAAGAATTAATAAGAATAAGTTCTTTATTCGCCAGAATAGAATAACTGCTTAGAATAAATAAACATATTATATTTGTCGAGAATTGCAAAATCATATGGATACAATCCTCGTTGTACATCTTGATAAATTGAATCGTTTCGTTGTGGATTCCGATACGAAGTTTTTGTAGATGCGTTTCCGGGTATTCCTTTACCATTTCGTCCAACAAGCGCAGCTCTTCTAATTCGATGCATTTTTTTAGAAAACTCTTTTCTTGAATATCATTCAAAAAAGTTTCCAATTGCTTAGTATTCCACCAATTAGTAACCCAGGACTCCAGACTTTTTTGACATGATAACGCGATCCACCAAGGTAAAAATACTATAGATACAAGATATAGAAAAGTAATAAATGGTTTCTTTTTTTCCAAATTTTTCATCTATAATTTGTTTATGAACTCGTCGCATTCGTCGACTCTATGCGATCTAGATCTAGTAGTTCTATCAAACATGAAGTCTATTACAATTACAAGAGCCAATCCATGCATTTAGTCTCTTTTTTTATTACTAAATTGAGTTTATTACCACCCAAAGACCCCTCTGTTGTATTTGTAGACCAAAAAGTTCACCTTTTTGGTTGTTCTGTATACGTCTACTTTGACTCGAGTGGGCGTTCTGATAAAACTTCCATTAAGGTAGGTATGACGTCGAAAAAGTTCGAACAAGAGTATTGTAGATTTTTTATTTTACTTCGAGTTAAGAAAGAAAGTAAGTATTTATCATTTCAAAATACTTCAATCGGTACACGCAAGAAATAGGCCAATTCAGCAGCTTTTTGTTCAATTTCTCGTGGAGTCAAATTTTCATCCGTACGGGTCAAAGGAATGGCCCCCTGGCCTCTTATTTCTAGATAAAGGACACGGCGAGTATAAATGCCCTCTTTAAATTCTATTCTAATAGACTGAATATCTTTTATAAGAAATCGGAGGCAGATGCGACGGTTTTTTCCAGGAAATCCCCAACGAAAAATACATACTATTCCTTCTTTTTTATCAAAAAAATCATAACCACTACCTACATTCAACGAAATTGTACACCACAAATAGGAGCTAATAAAGAGACCCGCGATTCCATAGAAAGACATCACGATCCCTTGTGGAAAAAAAAGAATTTGCTGGGGGGAAAATAAGGATATAAAATTCCTACCGAGATAACTAGAAATTCCAACCAATACAAATCCTAATGAACCTAGAAAAAGGATAATGGCCCAGCCTAAATTACTTATTTTTCGAGATCCTGTTATAAGTTCTATCCATATACGTTCTGATCGACAATTCATAATAGATCTGATTCCATTTAATTAAAATTAAAAGAAGACACAAAAGTAATTGAACTTTCCTTACTTTGTTATGTTTCCGACGTAACTCTCATCAACTAATATCGAATATTTCTATTTTTTTTTTTTCTTAATAGTAATATTTATTTCATTTTTTAATTTCAAATTAAATAAAAAATTAGAATCGATTGAATTGAAATATTTCTAAATATTATAGAAAAATTTTAAATTATTATTAAATTAAAGAATTTCATATTTTAAATAGACGAAAACAAATCAAAAAATCCTGTACTATATCTGTGTATTCGTTATCCTTACGAAATCTCAGAAAAACTAGAACGATCTGATATCTGATAAGGGATATAATGAAATTCTTTAATTAGTTTTTCCCAGAAGAAAAATGTCATTTTTTTAATGGACCAATAAAAAATGTTATTCGAAACGTCCCGTGATCTTCAACCAATTATGCGCTTCAATATAATTCCCAGGAGTAAGCGTTATAGCTTGTTTCCAATACTCGGCGGCTTGATCAAACCAAGCCTCGGCAATTTCAGAATCTCCCTGTCGGATGGCCTGTTCTCCCCGGTCGGAATAGGCGGGTAAATTCCTTCCCTTAGAACCGTACTTGAGACTTTCCTACCTCATACGGCTCCGCAGTCAATTCTTTTGGTGTCCTTTTTTACCTATAAAAAGGAAAACAAGGAATGAGATTTCTCATAGATCTCTCCCACTCTTCGAGGTAACCAAAAGAGGTTAATCAGATGAGTTTCAAACTTTCATTTTTATTTAATTAAAAATCTTTTTTTTTATTAATAATAAGTTTTATTTTAGTTTTATCTTTTATCCCACCCGCACAAGAATAAAGTATAGGTATTTACTCCTATTGTTAGTATTTTCGGCAAGGTAACTATCTCGATTTCATATCTAAATTTATATAGAATCTTTGCGAAAGACTTTTCTTTCTAAAAAAAGTACTAAAGAAAAGACTTACTATCTTTGGGATCTGATCCTACACCGCCGCTCAATACCTTTTGTATCAACTCTATTACAGAAGTTAATTACTCACTTTTATATATCTTATTATTATATATAGGCATAAATAAGCAGTTCTTTTCTTAATGTATTGGCCCAAAACCTCGTTAATTGATCTTTACGGTGCTTCCTCTCTATCAATTCAAATTTTTTATCCATAGACGACATTGAAAAAAGTATCTAGGCATATCTTATTTCTTCATTTTTATGAAGTTTATTTCTTTCCTACAGCTCAAAAAATCGGCGTTTTAGACGATGCATATGTAGTGAGCCTATTTTTTTTTTTTAGTATTTACTAAAAAAGAGTGGGGTCTTCCTTTTTCCTTCTATAGTGGAGATAGTCGCACGTAATGACAGATCACTGCCATATTATTAAAAGCTTGGGGTAAGAATGGGTTTCGTTCTAGTGCCCAGAAATAATATTCTAAAGCTTTCGTATGTTCCCCATTACTTGTGTGAATAAGGCCTATATTATAGAGTATATAACTTCGATCGTAGGGGTCGATTTCTAGTCGCATAGCTTCATAATAATTCTGTAAAGCTTCCGCATAATTTCCTTCGGATTGAGCTGACATCCGTTACGGTCGTCATTCGATTCAAAGAATCTCCGTTCCAGAACCGTACGTGAAATTTTCATCTCATACGGCTCCTCCTTTAAATACGCATAATGAGCATCAAAAATACATAGAATAATAAACATGGTTTAATCTCATTATGAACTGAGTGGGGCTAGTGCTTAAAAAAAATATCTAGCCAACCTTCTTGCACAAGAACTTGTACTAACATCAAATGCCTTGATACTAATATAGAAAAGATAACTCGAACAATTACTTTGTTCTCAACGCCTCCTAATTTCCAGGAAATAGTCACTTCAACAGTCTTTGATGGTTATACGGGTATCCAAAGTACCAACGAGATGGATGTTTGTTATCCCAACCACTCTTGTTAGTCCCAATCCAGATAAGAAAAGGGAGTTAGTAAGTCATTTTAAACAAAGCTTTTGTGTTGTCGATTGCTAGGTGTAGTGCTTTTTCCCCTATGCCGCCTATTGGAACTTTATTACTAAGAAGTCGTACTG